GTGTTGTAATGTGAGGTTTATGTGTGGAAATCTTTGTTGTTGTTGGGTTGAATTTAATAGTTGAGAATTTTGTGATAATTTTTTACGAATACTGAATTTGAAGTCTTATTTGGTGAACTTCTAGAATAGATGGGAGCCTGTTATTGAGTCCTTTGTTTTTGGGGTTTGTCAGAGGTACGAAATTTCGGGGGGGGTAGGGGGGGGTTTGACCTTAGTTAGTTTGTGTTAGTTAAATTATATGTCCACAAGCATTAAGTCTACATATCCATGAGGCATTGACTTAAATTGGATGGGATGCTTATGGGGATCAATGACACTTGACCGTAAGTCCAGCTTGACTGTAAGGTGATCTTCATGCCTTGACGGCTATGGTGAGTCACGCACACCGAAAAATAAAAAATACCAAATGTGCCTGATTACAGTTATGTTGATCATGGGCTGATTAGACCACGTACCATCGAGATGTCTTATTTAAGGGGAACGTATGGACCTCAGTGACTTAATGGCCCTGAAGAAAGAACCAGATGCCTGATAAAGTTTCACTATAGTCACCCCCAGAACGTATGGGCCCGGAGCGAGAAGAGGGGCATTAGGTGGGCGGGTTGATGATTTCACGGAGGATGGTAGATTAATAGATTAATGGGGGAGGGGATATCCATATGGACAAGCAGGGTTATGACTTAATGGGGTAATGTACAATAAGGTTGTTATGTGACTTTAACATTAACTATATGTGCTTAAGTAATATTCATGTTGTATGTACAGGCTATGGGGATTAAGGTATTATGTCTTGACACATTAATGTTAATTACTTGCTTATATGAATGGGGTAAATAATTTAATGTACATTATACATTAATGTATAAATGTACTGTACAAATTTATGTACAGGGAGTAGTTTATAAAGAATGTCAGCTTTGGGTGCTGATGGTGGAGGTTGATCCTTCCTTCTTGATGCCTCGAGAAGGTTTATGTCTTCATTACTAGTTTACAAGACTAGCGTAATTTTTATACTATCGGGGCAGTGGGTAAATTTTAATATGTTATTTTCGATGATGCCTGCGGTTGGTATCAGAATGAGGATGATGGTGAAGTAGCTGATTGAGGCTAATTGGCCGATCGTAATGAATGGATATTCTACTGGTTGTCCTCCGATTCATGTTAGAATGAGTAGGTTGGCCACTAGGATTCAGAATAGAGTTTGTGAGATTGGTCGAAATATTAGTCCTCGTTGTTTTGAGGTGTGGAGTATAGGTATTAAGGCTAGGATAAGGATGGATGTGATTAAGGCTAGTACGCCTCCTAGTTTGTTGGGGATAGAGCGTAGAATTGCGTAGGCAAACAGAAAATATCATTCTGGCTTAATGTGTGCTGGGGTGCTTAGTGGGTTTGCGGGGGTGTAATTGTCTGGGTCTCCTAGGATGTCTGGAAAAAATAAGACTAGGGTTATTAGGGTTGTTAGTAGAAAAATAATGCCTAGGAAGTCTTTAATTGTGTAGTATGGATGGAAGGGGATTTTATCTGAGTCTGAGTTAAGTCCTGTTGGGTTGTTGGATCCTGTTTCGTGGAGGAACAGTAGGTGGACTACGACTATGGCTGTGATAATGAATGGGAGGATGAAGTGGAAGGCGAAGAAACGGGTTAGTGTGGCCTTATCTACTGAGAACCCCCCTCAGATTCATTCTACTAGGGTGGTTCCGATATAGGGGATAGCTGATAGGAGGTTTGTGATTACGGTGGCCCCTCAGAAGGATATTTGCCCTCATGGTAGTACGTATCCTATAAATGCTGTTGCTATGACAGCAAATAGTAGAATAATACCGATGTTTCATGTTTCTATGAACGTGTATGAGCCGTAGTACATCCCTCGTCCTACGTGCAGAAATATGCAGATAAAGAATATGGAAGCCCCGTTTGCATGTATGTATCGGATGAGTCATCCGTAGTTTACGTCTCGACAAATGTGTGTTACAGATGAGAATGCTGTGGAGGTGTCTGATGTGTAGTGTATGGCTAAGAATAGGCCTGTGAGGATTTGAATTACTAGGCATAGGCCGAGTAGGGACCCGAAGTTTCATCATGATGAAATATTAGATGGGGTTGGGAGATCGATGAATGACTCGTTAATAATTTTTATTAGTGGGTGGGTTTTTCGGATGTTTGTCATTAGGTGTTTCTGTAGTTGAATAACAACGATGATTTTTCATGTCATTGGTCATAGTTGGAATCTATGCGGAAATTATGACTGAATATATTTATGTTTTAGGTTCATTGTTTGCATTGGGGTGTCTAGGCACATCTTTGAAGCCTTCTCCTATTTATGGGGGTTTGTGTCTAATTATTAGTGGGTGTTCAGGTTGTTTAGCTGTTCTTGGGTTTGGCGGTTCATTTTTAGGTTTGATGGTGTTTTTAGTTTATTTGGGGGGAATGATAGTTGTGTTTGGGTATACTACTGCTATGGCAGCTGAGGAGTATCCTGAGACTTGGGTGTCGAGCTGGTTAGTTTTTGGGATTTTAGTTATGAGCATTTTTATAGAGGTTGGTGTGGTGTATGCTATGGATGATGATAATGTAGTAGAGGCAGTGTTGGGGTTTAGTGGTTTAGGTGGTTGAGTAGTTTATGATAGTGATGAGTTAGGGTTGATGGGTGAGGGGGGTGCTGGGGTGGCAGCCTTATATAGTTGTTCTGCATGGGTTATGGTAGTGTCGGGGTGGACTTTGCTGATGGGGGTGTTCATTATTATTGAAATTACTCGGGGAAATTAATGTAGTAGGAGGATTGGGATTGAGAGTAGTGTAATTAGGAATGATAGGAAATACAACTTGATTAGTCCTTTTTGGTTGGTTATGGTTTTGGAGATTGATACGTGTAGGGTCGAAGTGGCTTTTGGAAGTGTTTTTTCAATTCAGATTAGGTCTAAGAGGTTTAGGGCTATACTAGAACTTATTGTTAGGATTTTGTTTGGGATTAGGCGGTGCATGATTGATGGGAAGAAGCCTAGGGATGTGGAGAATACGGAGGCTTGTGAGGGTTTGTTTAGTGTTAGGTTGGAGGTTAGGTTGTTTAGTTCTAATGCGATAGCAAATCCTATAATTGTAATTAGGATAGCTGTAGTTTTTAGATATCATGGTATAGTTATAGTTTGAACTGTTATTGGAGGGATGTTATATGAAATGAAGAATCCTGCTAGGATGCTTCCTAATGCTAGGCGTTTGATGGGGTTTATTAGTTTAGGGTTGTTTTCATTGATGATAATTAGGGGGGAAAATCGGGGTTTGGTTATTGATACAAAGTAGACGATTCGTATGCTGTATATAGCTGTTATGGAGGTGGCAATTAATGTGATTAAGAGGGCTCAGGCGTTGGTATAGCACGTGTTTGCGGCTTCAATGATAAGGTCTTTTGAATAGAAGCCTGTTAGGAATGGTATTCCGGTGAGGGCTAGGCTACCGATGATTAGGCATGATGTTGTGAATGGGAGTGGTTTTATCAGGTTTCCTATTTTTCGGATGTCTTGTTCGTCGTTTAGGCTGTGAATGATGGATCCTGAGCATATGAATAATATTGCTTTGAAAAATGCATGTGTGCAGATGTGTAGGAAGGCTAGGTACGGTTGGTTAATTCCTAGGGTAACTATTATTAGGCCTAGTTGACTTGATGTTGAGAAGGCTACAATTTTTTTAATATCATTTTGTGTTAGTGCACAGATGGCTGTAAATAGTGTTGTGATAGAGCCTAGGCATAATATGGCTGTTAAAATTGAGGTGTTGTTAGAAGTTAGTGGGTGGAATCGTACTATTAGGAAGATCCCTGCTACTACTATGGTGCTGGAGTGTAGTAGGGCTGAGACCGGGGTTGGGCCTTCTATAGCAGATGGTAGTCAGGGGTGAAGTCCAAATTGGGCTGATTTTCCTGTAGCTGCAATCAGAAGTCCTGCTAGTGGTATAATGTCTGGGTTGTCGATTATAAAAATTTGTTGTAGTTCTCAGGAGTTGGAATGCAGGTAGAATCAGGCTATGGCTAAAATAAATCCAATGTCTCCGATGCGGTTGTAGAGGATTGCTTGTAAGGCTGCGGTGTTAGCGTCGGTTCGGCCATATCATCATCCAATTAGTAGGAATGATATGATTCCCACCCCTTCTCATCCGATGAAAAGTTGGAATAAATTGTTGGCGGATGTTAGGATGAGCATGGTAATTAGGAATGTGAGAAGATATTTAATGAAGCGGTTTAGGTGGGGGTCTGAGTGTATATATCATGAGGAGAATTCTATGATTGATCAAGTTACATATAGGGCTACGGGAAGGAAGATAATGCAGAAGAAATCAAATTTTAGGCTGATGGATAATTTTAGTGTATTAATGGTTAGTCAATGTCAGTTAGTAATTAGGAGTTCTGTGTTGGAGGAGAAGAAAGTAGTTAGCGGAATTAGGCTTGTGATGAAAGCATATTTAATTGACTTTGTTACGTAATTGGGGTAGTCAATTTCTTTGGTGTGGTGGATGAAAGATAGTATAATTGGGAGTGTAAGCATAAGTAGGATTAGTATAATAGATGATGTAATTGTGTTTATTACTTTTATTTGGAGTTGCACCAAGTTTTTGGTTCCTAAGACCAATGGATTACTACTATCCTATAAAAGTAAGAAAGCCATGTTTTTATACATGGTGGTATGAGTTAGCAGCTCTTACGTACTTTCTTGGTAAATAAGGGGTTTTATTTCCTATCTCTAGATTCACAGTCTAGCGTCTTAATTAAACTATATTTACATATTGTAGGTCCTATAATGATTTTGGGATTAATAGTTAGTAGAATTAAAGGTGTAAGATGTAGGCTTATTAGTGTTAGTTCTCGTGTATGTGAGGGTTGCAGATTTGTTATGTGATTTGTGAGTTTTCCTCGTTGTGTTGTAATAATTATGTATATTGAGTATAGGGAGGTAATTAGAATATTAGCTCCTAGAAGCACGATGGAGTAACTTGATCAAGAGAATATAGATACTGTAATGAGTAGTTCGCCTAGAAGATTAATTGAAGGGGGTAGGGCTAGGTTAGCTAGGCTGGCTAGGATTCACCAGGTTGCTATTAGTGGGAAAATTGCTTGTAGTCCTCGGGCTATAATTATAGTTCGGCTGTGGATTCGTTCGTAGTTTGTGTTTGCTAGGCAGAATAATAGGGAGGAGGTTAGCCCGTGGGCCACTATGAGTGTGGTAGCTCCTATAAAGCTTAATGGTGTTTGAATTATAATAGCTGCGATTACTAGTGCTATGTGGCTTACGGAAGAATATGCGATTAGGGATTTTAAGTCTGTTTGTCGCAGGCAGATGGAGCTGGTTATGATTATGCCTCATAGGGACAGTAAGATAAACGGGTAGGATATTGTTTTAGTTATTGGGTCCATAATGATTGAGATTCGTATTATGCCGTATCCTCCTAATTTTAGTAGAATGGCTGCTAGGATTATTGATCCAGCAATCGGTGCTTCTACATGGGCTTTTGGTAGTCATAAGTGGACGCCATACAATGGTATTTTAATTATAAATGCCATTATGCACGCTAATCATAGAATATTATTGGTTCATGTGTGTTCTATTGGGGTAGTGTTGAGGGTAAATAATAGAAAGTTTAATGTGCCTGTTAAGTTTTGGATATGAATTAGTGCAATAAGTAGGGGGATGGATCCAATTAGCGTGTAGAATAGGAAGTAAAGTCCAGCGTTTAAGCGTTCTGTTTGGTTGCCCCATCGTGTAATGATAATTAGAGTTGGGATTAGGGTAGCTTCGAATAGGATATAAAATATAATTAGTTCATTTGCTGAAAATGTTATGATAAGCAGGATTTGTAGGGATACTAGTATTGAAATATATGTTTTTTTGTTGGGTTCTGTTTCTTTTTTTATGTGATTTTGGCTTGCTAGAAGTATTAATGGTAAGAGTCATGTTGTTAAAATAATTAGGGGAGATGATAGTGGGTCGCTGGAGAATAGTAATGAGAAGTTTAGGTTGTTTGTGTCATTTTGTCATAGAAGGGTTATTGATAGTAGACTAATAATGAAGCTGTAGGAGGTTACATTGATTCATAGGTTTTTGCTGTTTGATAGTCAGGTTAGGGGTAGAAGTATGATGGATGGAAAGATAATTTTTAACATTGTAGGAGGTTAAGGTTTTGTACATAGTCTGTGCCGTAGGAGTTTGAAATTTTAACTAGTAGGGCTAATCCGACGGCTGCTTCGCATGCTGCGAAGACTAGGATTGCGATTGGGATTGGGTATATAATTATTGAGTGAGTGTTGAGGGATGTAATTGTAGTTATGATAAACAGTGCTAATATTATACCTTCTAGGCATAGTAGGGTTGATATTAGGTGTGATCGGAATATGAGGGTTCCTAAGAGTGAAAAGGTAAATGCTAGAATAATGTTGAGTGTTACAGATGTCATTTTTGGCAATTATGGTTGGGTCATAATCTAATGAGTCGAAATCATTTGTTTTAATTAAACTAATTACCACTTTATTCTGTTCATTCAAGGCCTTTTTGAATTCATTCGTAGGCTAGGCCTAGAGCTAGAATTGTTACTAGAATAAAAGCTGTTAATATTATTGTGTTAATATTATGGATTTGGATGGCTCATGGGATTGGTAGTAGGAGCGCGATTTCTAGGTCGAATAGTAGGAAAGTAATTGCTACGAGGAAAAATTTTATAGAGAATGGTAGGCGGGCTGAGCTTATGGGGTCAAATCCGCATTCGTATGGGTTGGCTTTTTCTGTGTAGATGTTGAGTTGGGGGAGTCAGAAAGCGATTGAGATGAGTAGCAGGGATAGGGTAATGTTGATTAGTATGGCTAGAAGTATGTTTATTACTTTCTTCTAGGTTAGTTTTCTAGATCTAACTGATTGGAAGTCAGTTGTACTGATTATACTAAGAAAGTATGAGCCTCATCAATAGATGGATACGTACAGGAATAATCAAACTACATCGACGAAGTGTCAGTATCATGCTGCTGCTTCAAATCCAAAGTGGTGTTTTGATGTGAAGTGAAATTTTATTTGTCGTAGAAGACATACTGTAAGAAAGGTGGATCCGATAATTACGTGTAGTCCGTGAAATCCGGTTGCTATGAAGAATGTAGATCCGTAAATTCCGTCTGAGATTGAGAAAGGTGTTTCGAAGTACTCTGAGGCTTGTAGAGCTGTGAAGTAGATACCTAGTAGGATGGTGATCAGTAGTGCTTGATTTATGTTGTTGCGTTTTCCTTCTATTAAGCTGTGGTGGGCTCATGTGATTGATACCCCTGATGCTAGAAGAATTGATGTATTTAGTAAGGGGACTTCAAGAGGGTTTAGTGGAGTAATTCCTGTGGGTGGTCAGCATCCTCCAAGGTCGTGGGTGGGTACTAGGCTTGAGTGGTAGAAAGCTCAGAAGAATCCTGCGAAGAAAAAGACTTCTGATACGATAAATAAGATTATTCCGTAGCGCAGTCCTTTCTGTACAATGGGGGTATGGTGTCCTTGATAGGTACCTTCTCGTACGATATCACGTCATCATTGATATATGGTAAGGGTGTTTGTTAGCAAGCCTATAGATAGTAGGATAGTTGAGTTGTAATGAAATCATATTACTAATCCTGAAGTAAGTAGCAGGGCGGATAGTGCTCCTGTAAGGGGTCATGGGCTTGGGTTAACTATGTGGTAAGCGTGTGTTTGGTGGGTCATTATGTATTGTCGTGTAGGTAGAGGCTAACTAGGAGGGTGAAGACGTAGGCTTGGATAAGGGCTACGGCGAACTCTAGAATCGTTAGTAAGGCTAAAATAATAAATGTGATTGTGGCAGTCGGTGGGCTGATGTTTGTCAGGACTAGTGTAGCTCCTCCGATGAGGTGAATTAGTAAGTGTCCGGCTGTAATGTTAGCTGTTAATCGAACTGCAAGGGCTATGGGTTGAATAAATAAGCTGATAGTTTCAATGATAATGAGCATGGGGATTAGAGAGATCGGTGTGCCTTGTGGAAGGAAGTGTGCTAGTGAAGATTTTAGTTTGTGGCGAAAGCCTAGGATTACGGCTCCTGCTCATAGTGGAATGGCTATTCCTAAGTTTATTGATAGTTGGGTTGTTGGGGTAAATGTGTGTGGCAGAAGGCCTAGTAGGTTTGTAGACCCAATAAATATGATTAGTGATACTAGCATTAGAGATCATGTTCGTCCTTTTGGGGAGTGAATAAGTATTATTTGTTTTACGATCATTTTAATAAGTCATTGAAGGAATGAGAGATAGCGGTTTGTAACTAGGCGCTTAGAGGAGATTACTATAATAGACGGTAGTATAATAATGACAATGACGATTGGGAGACCTATTATTGTAGGGGTAATGAAAGAGGCAAATAGATTTTCGTTCATTTTAATTCTCATGGTGAAGTTATATCTGTCAGTAATACGGGCTGGATTGAGGGGGTCAATGGGAAGTTTTGTGTTGAGATTTTTAATTGTATTAAAATAAATAGGGTGATTGTGGAGGATAAGATAGTAGTGAATCATGTTGATGTATCTAGTTGTGGCATGTCACTATGGAAAAATTGTTTTTCTAACTTTAACTTAAAAGGTTAACGCTCTAAGCTTCATAGTGTACTAAATTATTGATGCTGATCAGTTTTCGAAGTGTTTTAGTGGTACTATTTCAAGGACAATGGGTATAAAGCTGTGATTAGAGCCGCAAATTTCAGAACATTGCCCATAGAACAGGCCAGGTCGGTTAGATGAGATGGTGGCTTGATTTAGGCGTCCTGGGATGGCATCGGTTTTTAGGCCTAATGAAGGTACTGCTCATGAGTGCAGGACATCTTCTGATGAAATTAATATACGAATTGGAAGTTCTATGGGTAGAACAACTCGGTTATCTACTTCTAGAAGTCGTAATTCTCCTGGTTTTAAGTCATTTGTTGGAATTATATATGAGTCAAAGCATAGGTCTTCGTAGTCTGTGTATTCATAGCTTCAATATCATTGATGGCCTATAGTTTTAACTGTTAGGGCTGGGTTGTTGATTTCATCTATTATATATAGAATTCGTAGGGAGGGGAGGGCAATGAGAATTAGAATTACGGCTGGTAAAATGGTTCAAATTGTCTCCACTTCTTGAGCGTCTATTGTGCTTGTGTGAGTTAGTTTTGTTGTTAATATCAGTGAGATAATGTACAGGACTAAGGAGCTAATGAGAAACACGATTATTAGGGTGTGGTCGTGGAAGTTTGTAAGTTCCTCTATAATGGGTGATGTAGCGTCTTGTAAGCCTAGTTGGAAAGGGTAAGCCATATAAGATATATAGATTTTATTCTATAACTTAACTTTGACAAAGTTATGTAATTATTTTACTAATATCTTATAGAGAAAGACATAGAGGTTATGGGATTGGCTTGAAACCAGTTTTAGGGGGTTCGAATCCTTCCTTTCTTATTTCACTTTGACGAAGGTAGGTTCTTCAAATGTGTGATAGGGTGGAGGGCAGCCGTGAAGTCATTCTAGGTTAGTAGAGGATAATTCTACGGATAGGACTTCACGTTTAGAGGCAAAGGCTTCTCAGATTATAAAGACTATTACTAGGACAGCTGTGAGAGAGATGAAAGATCCTATTGATGAAATTGTGTTTCATGTTGTGTAGGCATCTGGGTAATCAGAGTAGCGTCGTGGTATTCCTGACAGCCCTAAAAAGTGTTGAGGGAAGAATGTTAAATTTACTCCTACAAATATAATGGCAAAGTGGGCTTTAGCTCAGATGTCATGAATGGTGTAGCCTGTGAATAGTGGGAATCAGTGTACAAATCCAGCTATGATGGCGAATACGGCGCCCATAGATAGTACGTAGTGGAAGTGGGCTACTACATAATATGTGTCGTGTAATACAATGTCTAGGGAAGAGTTGGACAGTACAATGCCTGTTAACCCTCCTACTGTGAATAAGAAAATGAAGCCTAGGGCTCATAGCATGGCAGGTGATCATTTGATGTTTCCTCCGTGAAGAGTGGCCAGTCAGCTGAACACTTTAACTCCTGTAGGGATTGCAATAATTATTGTAGCGGATGTGAAGTAGGCTCGTGTGTCTACGTCTAAGCCTACGGTGAATATGTGGTGGGCTCATACGATAAAACCAAGGAATCCAATTGATATTATGGCCCATACTATGCCTATATATCCGAATGGTTCTTTTTTACCAGAGTAGTATGTTACAATGTGGGAAATAATACCGAAGCCTGGGAGGATAAGAATGTATACTTCTGGGTGTCCGAAGAATCAAAATAGATGTTGATATAGAATTGGGTCTCCTCCGCCAGCTGGGTCGAAGAAAGTTGTATTTAGGTTCCGGTCAGTTAAAAGTATTGTAATGCCTGCTGCTAGGACTGGGAGAGATAAAAGTAGGAGGACTGCTGTGATAAGTACAGATCATACAAATAATGGAGTTTGGTACTGTGTTATGGCTGGGGGTTTCATGTTGATAATAGTTGTGATGAAATTGATTGCCCCTAGAATGGAGGATACCCCTGCTAAATGCAGAGAAAAGATAGTCAGGTCTACTGAGGCTCCGGCATGGGCTATGTTACCGGCCAGTGGTGGATATACAGTTCATCCTGTGCCAGCTCCTGCTTCTACTATAGAGGACGCCAGTAGAAGAAGGAATGATGGTGGTAATAATCAGAAGCTTATATTGTTTATTCGTGGGAATGCCATGTCTGGGGCTCCGATTATTAGGGGAACTAGTCAGTTGCCAAATCCTCCAATTATTATTGGTATGACTATGAAGAAAATTATGACGAATGCATGGGCAGTTACCACTACATTGTAAATTTGATCATCGCCCAGTAAAGCTCCGGGTTGACCAAGCTCGGCTCGAATTAGAATACTTAAAGCTGTGCCAACTATTCCTGCTCAAGCACCAAATAGTAAATACAGGGTTCCAATGTCTTTGTGGTTAGTAGAAAAGAGTCAACGATTAATGAACATGGGTAATATGGCTGAGTAAGGCATTAGACTGTAAATCTAAATACAGAGGTTTGAGTCCTCTTTTTACCAAGCCTTAAGGTGATAATCATGTCGAATTGCAAATTCGAAGGTGTAGATAATATTCTACTAAGGCTTCTCCCGCCCCCTTTTCGATAGGCGGGAGAAGTAGATTGAAGCCAGTATAGGGTATTTAGCTGTTAACTAAAAGTCATAGGTTTGATTCCTATCAATCTAGATGAGGATTTAGCTTAATTAAAGCGATTGATTTGCATTCATTAGATGTAAGGTGTAGTCTTACAATCCTTATTCAGAAGTTAAACTTTTAAGGTTTACTTAGGGCTTTGAAGGCTCTTGGACTGGATTATCCTAAACTTCTGTCTAGGAATTAGTAGGGGTGATAGTGGTAGGGTTATGGTGCTTGTGGTTGTTAGGGATGAAATAAATGTATTTGTTTTTGGTTTGTTGTGATGGATTATTATTTTGAAGTTGTTGCTTGTAGGAAAGGTTGTGAGGGTGGTGGAGTAAATTAGTCGTGTATAGAAAAATAGGTTAATTAGTGCTATTATAGCTATGGTGGTAGCTAAAATGGTGTTGTTATTTTTTAGTAGTTCGTAGATGATGGTTCATTTTGGTAAGAAGCCTGTTAGGGGAGGTAGGCCTCCTGTAGATAGAAGGATTAAGGCTGTTATGGGTATCAGTATTGGTGTTTTGTTTCATATTAGTGATATGGAGTTGATTGTTGTTGATGAATTGGTGTGGAGAATTATAAATATTGGGGTGGTGAGGATAATGTAGATTGTTAGGTTTAATATGGTGAGGGATGGGTTGAATGGGAGGATGGAGATTATTCATCCTATGTGGCTGATGGATGAGTAAGCTATGATTTTTCGTGTTTGTGTTTGGTTAAGTCCATTTCATGCTCCGATTAAGATTGAGAGAATGGCTGATGTTATTAGGATATTTGGGTCTGTTAGTTCATGGATTTGGAATAGAATTGATAATGGGGCAATTTTTTGTCATGTTAGAAGGATTAGGCCTGTTTGGATTGAGATACCTTGTGTGACTTCTGGGAGTCATGAGTGGAATGGTGCTAGACCTAGTTTTATAGCTAGGGAGATGAATGTTAGAGTGATGATATATGTATTTGTTTGGGGCTGTAAGATTCATATTCCTGATTGTATGAAGTTTAGAATAGTGGATAGAAGGAAGATTATTGAGGCTGTAGCTTGTGTTAGGAAGTATTTTGTTGCCGCTTCTGTGGATCGTGGGTTTGTGTAATTTACTATTAGTGGGATGATGGCTAGGAGATTTATTTCTAGGCCAATTCATATAAGAAATAGATTGGTGCTGAATATTGTGATTAGGGGGCCTAGAAAGATTGTGAAGTAAATGATGATTAGGGTAATTGGATTAATTAGTACGGGAAGGATTAAAACCAACATTTTCGGGGTATGGGCCCGATAGCTTTATTAGCTGACCTTACTTATGTAGGATAGGGTGTTTAGGTAGCACGTGGAATTTTGAATTCTTAGGTATAGGTTCAATTCCTATTGTCCTAGAAATAAGAGGATTTGAACCTCTATAGTTTACTCTATCAAAGTAACTCTTTTATCAGACATATTTCTAGGTGTATGGGGGGATACTTGCCATAAAGATTGGGATTGAGATATGTCATATGCAGAAGGCTAGTGTGAGGGGAAGAAAGTTTTTTCATAGTAGGTGTATTAGTTGGTCATAACGGAATCGTGGGTATGATGCTCGGATTCACAGAAATAGTGAGGTCAGTACTAGGGTTTTTATTATGAAGTCTATTGTGAATAGTTCTGGGTTGCTAGGGTTGTTGAATGGGCCTATGAATACGATTGTTGATAAGGCGTTTATTAAGATAATGTTAGTATATTCGGCTATAAAGAATAAGGCAAATGGGCCTGCGGCGTATTCTACGTTAAAGCCTGATACTAGTTCTGATTCGCCTTCTGTTAGGTCGAATGGGGCTCGGTTAGTTTCTGCTAGGGTTGAGATATATCATATTATTGCTAGGGGTCATGTCGGGAGGATTAATCAGGTGTGTTCTTGTGTTGTGATTAGGGTTTGTAGGGAGAAGGAGCCGTTTATTAGTAGAACTGACAGTAAAATAATTGCTATTGTAACTTCATAGGAGATAGTTTGGGCTACTGCTCGGAGGGCTCCAAATATGGAGTATTTTGAGTTTGAGGCCCACCCTGATCATAGGATTGAATATACTGATAGGCTAGAGGTAGCCAGGATAAATAGAATTCCCATGTTTAGGTTAATTAATGGGTGGGGTATTGGCAGGGGAATTCATAGGCTGAAGGCTAGGGTTAGAGATAGGGTTGGGGCAATAATGAATAAGGATGTTGAGGTGGTTAGAGGACGTAGGGGCTCTTTGATGAAGAGTTTTATGGCGTCTGCGAACGGTTGTAGAATGCCGTAGGGTCCTACGATGTTAGGTCCTTTTCGTAATTGTATGTAGCCTAGGATTTTTCGTTCTACAAGGGTTAGGAAGGCTATGGCAATTAAAATTGGGATTAGTAGAGTTAAGATATTAAGGAGATGCACTATTAGGGAGAGGATTTGAACCTCTGGTAACAAGGTTTTAAGTCTTATGCAATTGCCTGGCTCTGCCACCCTAATGTGTTCTTGTCTAGAATTGGGTTGTACGGGCTTACAAAGTTAAGATTACTTCAAAGATTAGTTGGGAGCGCTTTATGTAAGGAGGCTCCATTTCTCTTATCCTTTCGTACTGGGAGAAATCGTAAATAGATAGAAACCGACCTGGATTACTCCGGTCTGAACTCAGATCACGTAGGACTTTAATCGTTGAACAAACGAACCATTAATAGCTTCTGCACCATTGGGATGTCCTGATCCAACATCGAGGTCGTAAACCCTAATTGTCGATATGGACTCTTGAATAGGATTGCGCTGTTATCCCTAGGGTAACTTGGTCCGTTGATCAAAAAGGAATTTGGGTCAATAAGATATTTGGTTACTTAGACTTGTGTGTCTTGGTTAAAATCATTCGGAGGTTTTTTTATGCTCCGAGGTCACCCCAACCAAAATTACTAGTTTATATTTTTGTGTGTTAAGCCAATAGGTTGTTTGTTGTTGGGATTAAACTAGTAAATTAAAGCTCCATAGGGTCTTCTCGTCTTATTTTGTAATCCCCGCCTCTTCACGGGGAGGTCAATTTCACTGATTGGAAATAGGAGACAGTTAAACCCTCGTCAAGCCGTTCATTCCAGTCCCTAATTAAGGAACAAATGATTATGCTACCTTTGCACGGTCAGGATACCGCGGCCGTTTAACGTTAGTCACTGGGCAGGCAGTGCCTCTAATACTTGTGATGCTAGAGGTGATGTTTTTGGTAAACAGGCGGGGTTTGTGTTTGCCGAGTTCCTTCTATTTCTTTTAATCTTTCCATTAAGCACTCCTGTGTTGGGTTAACATGCTGTTATAAATGTGGTTTATATGTGAGTTAGTCATTTATATGTTTGTTAACTAACAATGGTTATCCGAGTTGTTATAGGCTTGTGCATGGAGAATATAATTCTTGTTACTCATATTAACAGTATTGCTTCTATAAATTGATAGATTAACCCAATTGTAAATATGGGAAGTTGCCTATAGATTGTTGGTATTTTAGTATTTTTAATGTTGAGCTTGAACGCTTTCTTTGTTGGTGGCTGCTTTTAAGCCGACAATGATGTGAGTATAATAATAGGCTTATTCACTATTAAAGGTTGTTTCCATTCCTAAAGAGCTGTCCCTCTTTAGGCTATAATTTAAATTTACATTTAGATTCGTGTTCTTTAGGTAAATTTAAAGTCGAACTAAAATTCGTTATTGGGTAACCAGCTATCACCAAGCTCGTTAGGTTTTTCGCCTCTACCTAAAAGTCGTCCCACTATTTTGCTACATAGACGGGTTCACTCTTAAGGTTGCTTTTAGGTAGCTCGTTTGGTTTCGGGGTTTCTAGCTAAAGTACTCTTAGTTAGGTTATTTCTAGTTAATCCATTATGCAAAAGGTACAAGGTTTAATCTTTGCTTATTTGTGCTTTTAGTGGTTCTTTCATCTTTCCCTTACGGTACTATCTCTATAGCTCCTATTGAAAGTTTCTTTCTCCAATACTTCTTTTTAGTAAATGTTTTGGTTTATTTATGATAAAATTTTGGGTTATTGAGTGTTAGGGCTAGATCTTGCTCATAGTGTCCATTGGTTGTGGATTCTTCTGGGTGTAAGCCAGATGCTTTGTTTTATTAAGCTACTCTATGGTTATTCCAAGCACACTTTCCAGTATGCTTACCTTGTTACGACTTATCTCCTCTCATAAACTTGTTAATTATATTATGTATTTGTATTGTGTTCGTTTAATTTGAGGAGGGTGACGGGCGGTGTGTACGTACTTCATTGCGCTATTCAATTAAGCACTCTATTCTTAATTTACTACTAAATCCTCCTTTGTCCTTTAAATTTCATAAAGGGTTTCGTAATGTTCTTGCTTAGAAAATGTAGCCCATTACTTTCCACTCCATGGGCTACACCTTGACCTAACGTTTTTATGGTGATTTTCTTGCTTACTGTTGTTCTTTTTTAAGGTTTGCTGAAGATGGCGGTATATAGGCTGAATTAGCAAGGAGTGGTAAGGTATAACGGGGTTTATCGATTATAGAACAGGCTCCTCTAGATGGATATAAAGTACCGCCAAGTCCTTTGAGTTTTAAGCTGTGGCCAGTAGTTCTCGGGCAAATAATTTTGTTATTAAATTATTAGAGTTTAGGGCTAAGCATAGTGGGGTATCTAATCCCAGTTTGGATCTTAGCTATCGTGTATTAAGTTGATTAGAATTACTTTCGTTAGTGTTTTTAAATTCAGCGATGAATTTTCACATATTGGTTGATTTTTAATTCTATTTTTTTTGTTTCTATGGACACGTTTTACGCCGTGAATAATTAATTCGGGTTAATCGTATGACCGCGGTGGCTGGCACGAAATTTACCAACCCTGTGGAGATATAGCTTAGTCAAACTTTCGTTCATTGCTTAATTTTTATCACTGCTGGGTCCCGTGGGGGCGTGGCTAGGCAAGGCGTCTTGAGCTATTATTTAATGTGCTTGATGCCCTCTCCTTAGGTTTATAAAAAAGTTCTAAGGGATTTGACACTGGCTCAGGGAGCTTCGCATGTGTAATCTTATCTCCAACTAATTATAAGGCCAGGACCAAACCTTTTTGTTTATGGGATACACGTATATCCATCTAAGCATTTTCAGTGCTTTGCTTTGGTTAATAAGCTACATAAGC